TTCTATATCAAACTATAGCTATTGCATTAAAAAAGAAAAGAAACTAATAGAAGTCGAAGACGCGGAATGGTAGTGAATAGAGAAAAAGATTCTTCTGATTTTCTTGTTCCTGAAAATATTCTGTCTATCTCCTAGACGCCGTAGAGAATTGACAATTTTCATGTCTTTCAATTCTCGTACTCGTAATTGGAAAGTTACGGAAGGAGATCCATCATTTTGCAATGAAAACAACATAAAAAACTCTGGACAATTTCGAAATCAGACCAAGCGTCTTAATACATATGCCAAAAAATTCATTATTGGCCCACCATTGATTACAAGATTTAGCTTTTATGAATCGCTATTGGTTTGATACGAATAATGGCAGTCGTTTCAGTATGTTAAGGATACAGATGTATCCACAATTCATTTAGAGTTACTTAATAGCCTATTTCTTATACTATATCTCTATCCTCTGAAATTCTCGAGCCGAAAGATGGATGCATATGCTGTGTTTCATTTTGCTAAATGATATCAATTAAACGGTGTATCAATTCTATAAATTGCATATAGCAATAAATAAATCAGCAAAATTCTTTTATTTTAGATAGAAGAAATGTTTCTTCTATCTAAAATAAAAGAATGTACCCTTATATCCAAATCCAATTTGCATCGAGAAAATAAATCCAAATTCCAGATTCCAGCAGTAGATGAATAATTGCAAATTTTTGTGTGTACAAGATTTGAATAACTTCAAAATAACTGACATAATTTTTGATTTTTCCTGATCAGAAAAATACATGAAAAAGAAAGGAGGTAGAAAAATTTTTTGATTTATGGTTAAAGAAGAAAAACAAGAAAACAGGGGTTCTGTTGAATTTCAAGTATTCAGTTTCACCAATAAGATACGGAAACTTGCTTCACATTTGGAATTACACAAAAAAGATTTTTCATCGGAAAGAGGTCTACGAAGACTTTTGGGAAAACGTCAACGTTTGCTGGCTTATTTGGCAAAGAAAAATAAAGTACGTTATAAGAAATTAACCAGTCGGTTGGATATTCGGGAGAAGTAATTTAATCGTTGGATTTTTTTTATTTTATTAGTAGTCTTATAGTAGTCTTAGATTTTGCATTTTGATGAGCCTCGTTTTGAGGAATTCATGGAATAATGAATTAAGGAAAAAAGAATTATGAGTCTACCACTTACAAGAAAAGATCTTATGATAGTCAATATGGGTCCTCAACACCCATCAATGCACGGTGTTCTTCGACTGATCGTTACTCTCGATGGTGAAGATGTTATTGATTGTGAACCCATATTAGGCTATTTACACAGAGGAATGGAAAAAATCGCGGAAAACAGAACTATTATACAATACTTGCCTTATGTAACACGGTGGGATTATTTAGCTACTATGTTTACAGAAGCAATAACGGTGAATGCACCAGAATTCTTGGAGAATATTCAAATACCCCAAAGAGCCAGTTATATTAGAGTAATTATGTTAGAATTGAGCCGTATAGCTTCTCACTTGTTATGGCTTGGACCTTTTATGGCAGATCTCGGAGCACAGACCCCTTTTTTCTACATTTTTAGAGAGAGAGAGTTGATATATGATCTATTTGAAGCTGCTACAGGTATGCGAATGATGCACAATTACTTTCGCATCGGAGGAGTAGCTGCCGATCTACCTTATGGATGGATGGATAAATGTTTAGATTTCTGTGATTATTTTCTACGAGGAGTTGTTGAATATCAACAACTTATTACGCGGAACCCTATTTTTTTAGAACGAGTTGAAGGAGTTGGTTTTATTAGCGGAGAAGAAGCTGTAAATTGGGGCTTATCAGGACCGATGTTACGAGCTTCTGGAATACAATGGGATCTTCGTAAAATTGATATTTATGAGTCTTACAATCAATTCGCTTGGAAAGTCCAATGGCAAAAAGAAGGAGATTCCTTAGCTCGCTATTTAGTACGAATCGGTGAAATGGAGGAATCCATAAAAATTATTCAACAGGCTATACGCAAAATTCCTGGAGGACCTTATGAGAATTTAGAAGCCCGACGTTTTAAGAAAGCAAAGAATTCCGAATGGAATGATTTTGAATATCGATTTCTTGGTAAAAAACCTTCGCCCAATTTTGAATTATCAAAGCAAGAGCTTTATGTAAGAGTAGAAGCGCCAAAAGGTGAATTAGGAATTTATCTGGTAGGAGATGATAGCCTTTTCCCCTGGAGATGGAAAATTCGTCCACCCGGTTTTATTAATTTGCAAATTCTTCCTCAGTTAGTTAAAAAAATGAAATTGGCTGATATCATGACGATATTAGGTAGTATAGATATCATTATGGGGGAAGTTGATCGTTGAAATGGTAATAGATAGGGTAGAGGTAGAAACTATCAATTGGTTTTCAAAATCGGAATTATTAAAAGAAGTCTATGGAATTATATGGATTCTACCCATTTTGACCCTCCTACTGGGAATCACAATACAAGTACTCGTAATTGTGTGGTTAGAAAGAGAAGTATCCGCGTCGATACAACAACGTATTGGTCCTGAATATGCTGGCCCCCTGGGACTGCTTCAAGCTGTAGCGGATGGAACTAAGCTACTTTTTAAAGAGGATATCCTCCCGTCCCGAGGAAATATTCCTTTATTTAGCATTGGACCCTCTATAGCAGTCATATCCATTTTATTAAGTTTTTTAGTTATCCCTTTGGGATATCGTTTTGTTTTAGCTGATCTTAGTATTGGGATTTTTTTATGGATAGCCATTTCAAGTGTTGCTCCTATTGGTCTTCTTATGGCAGGATATAGCTCAAATAATAAATATTCTTTTTCAGGCGCTTTACGAGCAGCTGCTCAATCTATTAGTTATGAAATACCATTAACTTTTTGTGTGCTAGCAATATCTCTACGTGCGATTCGTTAAAATAGGAGCTTTTTCCTAGAAAATATATTGAATACTTAATGTTCCTTTTCTTATTCTGCATTCAGGTTGATAAGTTAAACTAGATAGCTATATGAGTGAAACAAAACTGCTTATTAATTTGCAGTAAAAAGAAAAAATCTCATTTCCTACGTACAAGAAAAAAGTTGAACTAAACATAAGCAGTGTAAACTCTTTACCCCAAGGTTGAGATTGTTTGATTAGTCATCATATCTTGAAGCGGGCAAGAATAAAGGATTCGCGGTATGGAATTCCATTACTTGAATATTTTTAGTTATTACTAAAACTTATAACCATAAGGGAATCCATCAAAAGTTAGTGAGGGATTAGGAACACTAAAGTACATAAAGGATTAGTAATGAGAGAATCAAAATCATTAGACATTTTTTCTTCTAAAAGGAATCATAATAAGGACTTGAAATTAGTGGAAATGATCAAGTAGTACTTTCTTCGGATTCCGATCCAGAGTATGTTCCCATTCACTTGTTAAAGAAATGGCTATCAAGAACGAATTAACCCTTTATCCCTTTTTTCTTTTTAAGTATTCCCTTCCCAGGGAAAGAAGAATAGGACAAAAGATATGGAATGCAATAAAAAAAGAATCCTTATTTATTCTTTCCTTCCCATATTCATACAAAATTTTTCATGAACTAATGCCCAATTCTTTCCATTTATTAATTGCTATAACGAGTGTTTTATTCCAATAATAAGTTATTACTGAATAAAGAAAAATTCTCATTTTATTACATAAAGGGGGAGATCAATTCGGAAGCGCTTTTTTATTATTCGAGCAGACGGAATTGCTTTGGTCTAATTTAGGGCTTTCCAATCAATTTTATCTTACCTAACTCTATCTACGCACAGGGGATAATACCAAAATGGAACAATCCTTTCCTTTTTCTGATCATAGAGGAGCCGTATGAAGCTAAGGTTTCATGTACGGTTTTGAAATAGCGGTGGGAACTGTGATGTTATCATCGACTATGATTATCTAACAGTTCAAGTACAGTTGATATAGTTGAAGCACAGTCAAAATATGGTCTTTTTGGATGGAATCTTTGGCGTCAGCCTATAGGTTTTCTAGTTTTTCTAATTTCTTCGTTGGCAGAATGTGAAAGATTACCCTTTGATTTACCAGAAGCAGAAGAAGAATTAGTAGCGGGTTATCAAACCGAATATTCCGGTATTAAATATGGTTTATTTTATCTTGCTTCTTACCTAAATTTATTAGTTTCCTCTTTATTTGTAACTATTCTTTACTTAGGCGGGTGGAATTTTTCTATCCCCTATATATCCCTTTTTGGGTTTTTCCAAATGAATAAAATGGTTGGAATTTTGGAAATGATAATGGGTATCCTTATTACATTAACTAAAGCTTATTTTTTTCTCTTCATTTCTATCACAATAAGATGGACTTTACCCAGAATGAGAATGGATCAGTTATTAAATCTTGGATGGAAATTTCTTTTACCTATTTCTCTGGGCAATCTCTTATTAACAACTTCTTCTCAACTAGTTTCACTATAAATATAAATAAGATAATACAATAACAGTAAGAATATCTTCAACACAAAAGTTCTTTCAAACAAGAGAAAGAAACATACCTTTTTCATCGATATTTAAAATATGTTCCCTATGATAACTGGGTTGATTAGTTATGGTCAACAAACAATACGCGCCGCAAGATACATTGGTCAAAGTTTCATAATTACCTTATCCCACACAAATCGTTTACCTATAACAATTCACTACCCTTATGAAAAATCACTTACACCCGAGCGTTTCCGGGGGCGAATACACTTTGAATTTGATAAATGTATTGCTTGTGAAGTATGTGTTCGCGTATGTCCGATAGATCTACCCCTTGTGGATTGGAGATTCGAAAAGGATGTTAAAAGGAAACAATTGCTTAATTATAGTATTGATTTCGGAGTTTGTATATTTTGTGGTAACTGTGTTGAATACTGTCCGACAAACTGTTTATCAATGACTGAAGAATATGAACTTTCTACTTATGATCGTCATGAATTAAATTACAATCAAATTGCTTTGAGTAGGTTACCAATCTCCATAATGGGAGATTACACAATTCAAACAATTAGGAATTCGCCTCGAAGCAAAATAGAGGAAGAAAAATCTTCAAATTTAAGAACGATTACTGATTACTAGGTACTAGGTTTTTTTAATCGAATAGTTTTTTACTAACTATAAAGAAAAAATAATAACTACTGCTTATTGCAAATTATTCCGGATTTAAAATGAGAGTAGATTTTCATGATGTAATTTCTAACTATACAACTTATATACAATATACAAAAAAATATCCTAATCTCTTTTTCCTTCCTTGAATCGTTTAGTTTTAGTCAGTTCATGAAAAATTTTATACTATTAACTTTTTCTTATCCATAATGGATTTACCTGGACCAATACATGAGATTCTTGTGCTATTTGGGGTATTTGTTCTTCTACTAGGGGGTCTAGGAGTAGTATTACTTACCAACCCAATTTATTCTGCCTTTTCGCTGGGATTAGTTCTTGTTTGTATATCCTTATTCTATTTTTTATTGAATTCCTACTTTGTAGCTGTTGCACAACTTCTTATTTATGTGGGAGCCATAAATGTCTTGATCCTATTTGCTGTAATGTTTGTAAACGGCTCAGAATGGTCTAAAGATACGAATTATTCAACTATTGGAGATGGGTTTACTTTACTCGTTTGTATAACTATTCCTTTTTCACTAATGACTACTATCCCAGATACGTCATGGTATGGAATTCTTTGGACTACAAGATCAAACCAAATAGTAGAACAGGGTATCATAAATAACGTTCAACAAATTGGGATTCATTTAGCAACCGATTTTTATCTTCCGTTTGAACTCATTTCCCTAATTCTTCTAGTTTCCTTAATAGGTGCAATTACTATGGCTCGCCAATAAGAAATACTTAGAACGAATCAAAATTCTTAGAATTTCAAATGTAAAATAAATAACTAAAGAATCAGAATTTGGATTTAGTAAAACCCATCTACTGCAAACACAACAAATACCTTCTTTTTTCTTTTGTTGCGTAATTGTTCTTTTTTAATTAATTGAATCGGTTCAATTCTTGTCCTCATATTGAAATGAATCGAGATTGATAAGGAGTTAGTTAATGATGTTTGAGCATGTACTTTTTTTGAGTGTCTATTTATTTTCGATTGGTATCTATGGATTGATCACAAGCCGAAACATGGTTAGAGCTCTAATATGTCTTGAACTTATACTGAATTCAATTAATCTAAATCTCGTAACATTTTCTGATCTATTTGATAGTCGCCAATTAAAAGGAGACATTTTCACAATTTTTGTTATAGCCCTCGCGGCTGCTGAAGCAGCTATTGGACTATCCATTCTTTCTTCCATCCATCGTAACAGGAAATCCACTCGTATCAATCAATCTAATTTTTTGAATAATTAGACATAGAATCCTTTAAACAAAGGTGCATATATAATAATATGGAACATTAAGATAAATAGAAATCGCTTATTATTATTTGAGAATATCCTTTTTTTGAGTAGGTTATTTCAGACTATTCTTTTTTTCTTATTGAATATTGCATTTTTTTGGATATTGCATTTTTTCAATTCATTGATATTGCAATTTAAATATTGCAATAATTTATACTGAAAAGATGATAGCCAATAAATTGACTAATTGGAATTAGTATGTAGAATTCGTATAATTATGACTGTTGAAGCCTTAAATTCAAGTCTCTTGGCTCTTTTCATGCTTTCTCACAAACAGATTAAGAATTCTTTGTTAAAGTTTGTATAAACCATTGTTTCGTCTGGTGTCTACAATACATCTAACTTATATAGTACTAATTTTCTTTTTACCAGATCGAAAAATTTTATGTTGAAAAGAAAAATTTATAGATCCAATGTCACATTCTGTAAAAATTTATGATACATGTATAGGATGCACTCAATGTGTACGAGCTTGTCCAACAGATGTATTAGAAATGATACCTTGGGATGGATGTAAAGCCAAGCAAATTGCTTCCGCGCCAAGAACCGAAGATTGTGTGGGTTGTAAGAGATGCGAATCCGCCTGCCCAACAGATTTTTTAAGTGTCCGCGTTTATTTAGGGCCTGAAACAACTCGCAGCATGGCTCTATCTTATTGATACGTTACAAAAAACTCCACTTGAATCGTCTGATTCCTCTTTACCGAAGAAGCCTGTGCTCGAAACAATCGAGCATGGGCTTTTCTGGTCAAAACGTATCTTGTCTTTATTACTTTATCATGAGTTATTTTCCTTGGTTAACAATACTTGTTCTTTTGCCGATATTTGCGGGTTCATTAATTTTCTTTTTACCTCATAAAGGAAACAAAATCATTAGGTGGTATACTATATCTATTTGTTTATTAGAATTCCTTCTAATGACTTATGCATTCTGTTATCATTTCCAATTGGAAGATCCCTTAATGCAATTAAAGGAGGATTATAAATGGATAGATGTTTTCGATTTCCACTGGAGATTAGGAATCGATGGACTTTCATTAGGATCTATTTTATTGACAGGATTTATCACTACTTTAGCTACTTTAGCAGCTTGGCCAGTTACCCGGAATTCCCGATTATTCTATTTCCTGATGCTAGCAATGTATAGTGGTCAAATAGGATTATTTTCTTCACGAGACCTTTTACTTTTTTTTATCATGTGGGAGTTAGAATTAATTCCTGTTTACTTACTTTTATCCATATGGGGGGGAAAGAGGCGTCTGTATTCAGCTACCAAGTTTATTTTGTATACTGCAGGTGGTTCCATTTTTTTCTTAATCGGAGTTCTGGGTATGGGCTTATATGGTTACAACGAACCAAAATTAGATTTGGAAAGATTGATTAACCAATCATACCCTGCAACATTGGAAATACTACTTTATTTTGGCTTCCTTATTGCTTATGCTGTTAAATTGCCGATTATACCTCTACATACATGGTTACCGGATACCCACGGAGAAGCACATTATAGTACATGTATGCTTTTAGCGGGAATCCTATTAAAGATGGGAGCATACGGATTGATTCGGATCAATATGGAATTGTTACCTCATGCTCATTATCTATTTTCCCCCTGGTTGGTAATAATAGGAGCGGTGCAAATAATCTATGCAGCTTCAACTTCTCTTGGTCAAAGAAATTTCAAGAAAAGAATAGCCTATTCCTCCGTATCCCACATGGGTTTCATAATTATAGGGATTGGTTCCATAACCAACATTGGACTAAATGGAGCTATTTTACAAATATTATCCCATGGATTTATCGGTGCTACACTTTTTTTCTTGGCGGGGACGGCTTGTGATAGAATGCGTCTTGTTTATCTCGAAGAATTGGGGGGAATATCTATCCCAATGCCGAAAATTTTTACCATGTTTAGTAGCTTTTCAATGGCTTCTCTTGCCTTGCCAGGGATGAGCGGTTTTGTTGCGGAATTAGTAGTATTTTTCGGACTAATTACTAGTCCTAAATTTATGTTAATGCCAAAAATGCTAATTACTTTTCTAATGGCAATTGGAATGATATTAACTCCTATTTATTTATTATCTATGTTACGCCAGATGTTCTATGGATACAAGCTATTTAATATTCCAAACGAAAATTTTTTGGATTCTGGACCACGAGAACTTTTTATTTTAATCTGTATCTTTTTACCAGTAATAGGAATTGGTATTTATCCAGATTTTGTTCTCTCGCTATCCGTTGATAGGGTGGAGGCTCTCTTATCCAATTATTATCCTAAATAGGATTTTCTTTTTTTAACTAGTCCACTCTATATTCCTATAGTTGAAAACCCCAAAAATTCAGAAAAAAGCCAAAAAGTCTAATTAGATCTATCTCGAATTTTTGAGAACCCTTTGAAATGAAAAGACGCTCAAGGGGTTCTCAAATCAAACAAAAATGGAAAAAAACCTTCATAAAAAAAAGGGTTTTATGTTATCTAATCATTTAGATACTAATGTAAATGAACCATAACTATGTAAACCTATTCCTAACAGATTGATACCAAAATAGCAGATCCAAATTATAAGAAATCCTATCGAAGCTACAAGTGCAGAATTCGTACCCTTCCAAATTTTATTTGTTCTACTATGTAAATAAATTGCAAATATGGTCCAGGTAATAAAAGCCCAAGTTTCCTTAGGATCCCAATTCCAATAGGATCCCCATGCCTCATTAGCCCATACTGCTCCACAAAGAATGCCTACGGTTAAAAGGGTAAACCCTAGACTAATGACACGATAACTCCACGAATCCAAACGCTCAGTTAATTGATATTTGTAATAATTTTGAAATGCAGGAAAAAAAGTGTTTTTTAAAGCACTTCTTTTTGCATAGAAATATTCAATCTCACTAAAGAAAAACGTTTTACTTAAAACATTTTTTTTCTTTTTAGAAAAGAAATCGAAATTCTTTCGAAATATAATGATTAGAAGAGCGGCGGATAATAAGGATCCGCACAAAAGAGTTGCATAACTTAGTAACATCATACTGACATGCATCAGTAACCACTGAGATTGTAGAGCGGGTACTAGTATTGTAGATTGATGGATTTCAGTTAAAAGACCTGATGTGGCAAAGCCTTGCGTGAAAATAGTGCTTGGCATAGTTATTGTGCTTAAACCATTTTTAGAGTTCTGTATCTTAGGAATAGTATGAAGAATATACAGAACCCATGAAAGGAAGATCAATGACTCATATAAATTACTTAACGGAAAATGTCCCGAAGAAACCCAACGAGAAACTAAGAATCCTGTTATAGAGAAAAAAGTAGCTATCATTCCTTTTTCTGACGAATCACGTAATCCCCTAAGTTCACGAACTAATAAGGTTATCAAATGAATCATAATTACAATGGAAATAGTTGAGAAAGAGATATGAGTTAGTATATGTTCTAAAGTTGGGAATAGCATAAGGAGAAGGTCCATTACAAAATTGGAAATTTCGAATTGAATCTATTTTCTAATCTATTGTATTCTTTTTCGAGAATGCCGCCACTCGGACTCGAACCGAGATGCTTGAGCACTGCTTCCTAAGAGCAGCGTGTCTACCAATTTCACCATGGCGGCTAACTTGAAATAAAAGTTCACTTAAAAGAATAATAGTTATTTTCTCGCAAATCGTCGAGATTGGGAGAATCCATAGAATTTAGCAACATTAGAATTTCATCATTAAATACTTTGTGAATTTTGGATAAGAGATAAGATAGGTAGAGGTTGTAAGTCCTATTGCAAGAATACTGTACTTTTGATAATAGAATCCTCCTATTTTTTTTAGGAGGATTCTATTATCAAAAGTTCTTTGATAGGAAAAGAATACTGAAGACACAATATACCAAAAACTTTTGTTCTATAGAACAATAACAGAGGGATTAGTTCTAAGAAGATTGTACCGAGGAATTCGACACATACACATATCAAGTACATTCATTAATTAATCCGAGCTATTTATTCATATTAAATAATTCAGATTTGTTTGGCATAGGTCAATTCAGATTATTCCAAAACCAGATTATTTGTTTGTTTGTTGCCCAGAAAACCTTTTGGTTTTGGATGCTCGTTGCCGCTAGAAAATGATCTTAATTTTGCTAAAGAGTAAGACTTTACTATGGAAAAATAAGTCTTTTTTTTCCAAATATTTTTACGAATACGTTTTTTTGCCATCGAAGTACGTTTTTTTGGAACTGCCATTCAAAAAGGAGATTCTTTTTTTTTTTTCTAGTTGTATGTGAAAGACATCTATTGTCGTAAATTAATCCTTCTTTCTGTTTTTTCTTAGTATTTATACTAAAATTATAATTTTTTTTACTTTATTTTGATTTTGTCTAAAGTGAATAAGACAAGAGTTTTTTACCGTATTATATATATTTTTTTCGATTTTGTTTTAATAATATAGAATATAGACAAAAATATATTATATACAAAGGTTTTCTATTTAAATCAATTTATATATCAAATATACTCCATATATAAATATACGGTATGGGGAATAAGCTCTCATATAAGAAGGGGAGATAAAAAGAAGGTAAAATTCAATCAAATAGTTAATTAAGTTCAGAACAGTATTCCATCATTGAATTCCAATCAAAGTCAAAAAAAACTTAATCTCTTAAACAAGACATTCTAAAACTTAGATAATTCTAGTCATTAGGATTTCCGTTTTATATGAAGTAAGAAATATTCGAGAATTTCCTAAAAATAGAGGTTTTCTTTGGAATTCTATCAATCAGTTAGGAAACAAGAGAGCTATTTCATTTTACCAGAAAGAAATACAAAAATGAATAGAAAGTTATATGATTCAATCTTTTTTTATTTTAATAAATAGCTTTTTTTAGCTAATAACTAGATAACGAAATTCTTTGATTAACTTTTTGAATTTAAGTAATTAAACCCATTCCGCATTTTTGAATATTTCAATGAGACAAATTTGGAAAAATTAAGAATTCCAGTATTTTTTCTTATTCTTATTTTGTTTTTTTAATTCCTTTAGAAAAAGATAAGAATAGGTTTGGTGAATCGGAAACAATTATTTTATTTTATAGACAAATTGAACTTTCAATTTCAACTAAAAATTGCTATACATATTTTTTTCTTATGGAACATACATATCAATATGCCTGGGTAATCCCTCTTCTTCCACTTCCTGTTATTATGTCAATGGGGTTTGGACTTTTTTTTATTCCGACAGTAACAAAAAATCTTCGTCGCATATGGGCTTTTCCTAGTGTTTTACTCTTAAGTATAGCTCTGGTATTCTCAGTTCATCTATCTATTCAACAAATAAATGGAAGTTCTATCTATCAATATCTATGGTCTTGGACCATCAATAATGATTTTTCTTTAGAATTTGGATACTTCATTGATCCCCTTACTTCTATTATGTTAATACTAATTACTACTGTAGGAATCTTGGTTCTTATTTATAGTGACGATTATATGTCTCACGATGAAGAATATTTGAGATTTTTTGTTTATATAAGTTTTTTTAATACTTCTATGTTGGGGTTGGTTACTAGTTCCAATTTGGTACAAATTTATTTTTTTTGGGAACTTGTGGGAATGTGTTCCTATTTATTGATAGGCTTTTGGTTTACACGGCCAATTGCAGCGAGTGCTTGTCAAAAAGCTTTTGTAACTAATCGTGTAGGGGATTTTGGTCTGTTATTAGGAATTTTAGGATTTTTTTGGATAACAGGCAGTTTAGAATTTCGGGATTTGTTCAAAATAGCTAATAATTGGATTCCTAATAATGGGATGAATTCTTTACTTACTACTTTGTGTGCTTTTTTTTTATTTCTTGGTGCAGTTGCAAAATCCGCACAATTCCCTCTTCACATATGGTTACCCGATGCTATGGAAGGGCCCACTCCCATTTCGGCTCTTATACACGCAGCAACTATGGTTGCTGCGGGGATTTTTCTTCTAGCTCGACTTCTTCCTCTTTTCATATCCCTGCCTTTGATAATGAGTTTCATTTCTTTAATAGGTGCAATAACACTCTTCTTAGGAGCTACTTTAGCTCTTGCTCAGAGAGATATTAAAAGAAGCTTAGCCTATTCTACAATGTCTCAATTGGGTTATATGATGTTAGCTCTAGGTATAGGTTCTTATCAAGCTGCTTTATTCCATTTGATCACTCATGCTTATTCGAAAGCTTTATTGTTCTTGGGATCCGGATCCGTTATTCATTCAATGGAGCCTCTTGTTGGGTATTCACCAGATAAAAGTCAGAATATGGTTCTTATGGGTGGTTTAAGAAAATACGTTCCAATTACACGAACTACTTTTTTATGGGGTACACTTTCTCTTTGTGGTATTCCACCTTTTGCTTGCTTCTGGTCCAAAGATGAGATCCTTAGTAATAGTTGGTTGTATTCACCTTTTTTTGGAATAATAGCCTCTTTTACTGCAGGATTAACTGCATTTTATATGTTTCGGATATATTTACTTACTTTTGATGGGTATTTGCGTGTTCATTTTCAAAATTACAGTAGTACTAAAGAGGGCTCTTTGTATTCAATATCCTTATGGGGAAAAAACATATCTAAAGAGGTTAATAGGGATTTTGTTTTATCAACAATGAAGAGTGGAGTTTCTTTTTTTTCGCAAAATATATCCAAAATTCCCAGTAATGCGAGAAATAGGATAGGATCCTTTAGGACTCCTTTTGGGGCTAAAAACATTTTAGTCTATCCTCATGAAACGGGAAATACTATGCTATTTCCTCTTCTTATATTACTTCTTTTTACTTTGTTCATTGGATTCATAGGAATCCATTTTGATAATGGAGTAATTAATAATGGAATATCGGAATTAGACATATTATCAAAGTGGCTAACTCCTTCAAGAAACTTTTTACAAGAAAGTTCTAATTCTTCTATAAATTCATATGAATTTCTCACTAATGCAATTTCTTCTGTAAGTTTAGCTATTTTTGGTCTATTCATAGCATATATCTTCTATGGATCCTCTTATTCTTTTTTTCAGAATTTGAATTTTATAAATTCCCTTGTAAAAGGGAATCCCAAAAACCTCTTTTTGGATCAAGTAAAAAAAAAGATATACAGTTGGTCATATAATCGTGGTTATATAGATCTTTTCTATACTAAGGTTTTTATCTTGGGTATAAGAGGATTAGCCGAACTAACGCTTTTTTTCGATAAAGGTGTCATTGATGGAATTACCAATGGAGTGGGTCTTGTTGGTTTTTGTATAGGAGAAGAAATAAAATATGTAGGGGGAGGTCGAATATCATCTTATTTATTCTTTTTTTTATCTTATGTATCCTTATTTTTATTCTTTTTTCCTTAATTCATTATTCCATGAATTCCTCAAAACGAGGCTCATCAAAATGCAAAATCTAAGACTACTATAAGACTACTAATAAAATAAAAAAAATCCAACGATTAAATTACTTCTCCCGAATATCCAACCGACTGGTTAATTTCTTATAACGTACTTTATTTTTCTTTGCCAAATAAGCCAGCAAACGTTGACGTTTTCCCAAAAGTCTTCGTAGACCTCTTTCCGATGAAAAATCTTTTTTGTGTAATTCCAAATGTGAAGCAAGTTTCCGTATCTTATTGGTGAAACTGAATACTTGAAATTCAACAGAACCCCTGTTTTCTTGTTTTTCTTCTTTAACCATAAATCAAAAAATTTTTCTACCTCCTTTCTTTTTCATGTATTTTTCTGATCAGGAAAAATCAAAAATTATGTCAGTTATTTTGAAGTTATTCAAATCTTGTACACACAAAAATTTGCAATTATTCATCTACTGCTGGAATCTGGAATTTGGATTTATTTTCTCGATGCAAATTGGATTTGGATATAAGGGTACATTCTTTTATTTTAGATAGAAGAAACATTTCTTCTATCTAAAATAAAAGAATTTTGCTGATTTATTTATTGCTATATGCAATTTATAGAATTGATACACCGTTTAATTGATATCATTTAGCAAAATGAAACACAGCATATGCATCCATCTTTCGGCTCGAGAATTTCAGAGGATAGAGATATAGTATAAGAAATAGGCTATTAAGTAACTCTAAATGAATTGTGGATACATCTGTATCCTTAACATACTGAAACGACTGCCATTATTCGTATCAAACCAATAGCGATTCATAAAAGCTAAATCTTGTAATCAATGGTGGGCCAATAATGAATTTTTTGGCATATGTATTAAGACGCTTGGTCTGATTTCGAAATTGTCCAGAGTTTTTTATGTTGTTTTCATTGCAAAATGATGGATCTCCTTCCGTAACTTTCCAATTACGAGTACGAGAATTGAAAGACATGAAAATTGTCAATTCTCTACGGCGTCTAGGAGATAGACAGAATATTTTCAGGAACAAGAAAATCAGAAGAATCTTTTTCTCTATTCACTACCATTCCGCGTCTTCGACTTCTATTAGTTTCTTTTCTTTTTTAATGCAATAGCTATAGTTTGATATAGAATCCATTTCTCAAAGTAATGGAAACCATTCTATTCTCTTATAGGAAATGGTTCGAAAATCG